TCATAAATTATTAAAGTATGCCGTTCGCGATACATAAAATACTCAGCCAGGGCTGCTCCCGTATAAGGGGCGAGGTATTGTAATGTAGCAGGTGAATCCGCCATTTCAGCTACTACAATAGTGTATTCCATGGCCCCCTCTTCATGGAAAGTAGTTACTACTTGAGCCACGGAGGATGCTCTTTGACCGATAGCTACATAAACACATATTACATCTTGCCCTTTTTGATTGAGAATTGTATCTGTGGCTACTGCTGTTTTGCCAGTCTGTCTGTCCCCAATAATTAACTCTCGCTGACCGCGCCCTATGGGGATCATCGAATCGATAGCAATAAGCCCTGTTTGAAGGGGTTCATATACGGAACGCCTGGAAATTATACCCGGAGCAGGAGATTCAATTAAGCGAGATTCCGAAGCTACAATTTCGCCTCTCCCATCAATAGGTTTAGCCAGAGCATTTATAACACGACCCAAGTAAGCCTCGCTCACGGGTATCTGAGCAATTCTTCCTGTTGCTTTTACAAAACTTCCCTCTTGTATCATCAACCCATCGCCCATTAATACAATCCCAACATTTTTGGATTCCAAATTCAGAGCAATACCCCTAGTCCCTTCTGCAAATTCGACTAATTCACCTGACATTATTCCACCAAGACCTATAATACGAGCAATCCCATCCCCCACTTGAATTACGCGACCGATATTCTCAATCCCTACTTTCCTATTATATTGTTCAATACGTTCGCGGAGAATTTTATGAATTTCGTCGACTCGAAGGGTTGCCATTAGTGTTTCTTGACTCTTTTTTTCGGAAGCAAGGGGAAAAATAATGCCTAAATTCTAAACGAAAGTAGAAGTTCAAGGTCTAATTAATTGAATTATTTCTTCGATTCTATGGCCCCTAGAATGCCAATATTAGCACGAATCGTACGGAAATGTAACTCGGTATTCAAACAACTATTCAGAGTTCCTAGAGCTCCTTGTACGGCCTGTTGGAAAACCCGTTGTCGGACCTGATTCATCGCCCTTTGTTTTTCAAAATAAAGGATTTCATTTTTAGACTTTTCTAATTGTTCCAAACTAATAGAAGTAGCATTAATCAAATTTGCTTTTTCTCGTTCTATCTCAGAGTATCCATTCATTCGATACTCATCCGCTTCTAGTTCGACTTTCTGTAATCGAACCCGAGCTTTTTCGAGCTGCTCAATGGTCCCTCTACGCAATTCTTCCGAATTTCGAATAGTACTCAAGATTCTCTGTTTTCGATTATCTAATAAATCTTTTAATGAAAGTAGATTATCTTGCTATTAAGTTTACAATTTTTATGATCTCTTCCCGAACCAAACATGAATCTTTCGATTCATTTGGCTCTCACGCTCCTTTTTTTTCTTTTTTTGCTATGGCTATTTCCATATCTTTTTTTTTATGTAATGAGCCTATCCTCTATCTTCTCTTTTCTGTTTATATTTCAATATACCGAAACCCATATTAAGAATATAAGACTAGATAAATATTAAGAGGACTCTTCCGCCTAGATAAAAATCTATCATGGTCAGCAAAGTTGTTTCTTTATTTGTATTTGCCCTTTAGTTAATAATTTCAATTTCATTAAGAAAAACTAACTAAATAAATGGAAAATGAAAATTGATAGAATTCTTTTTTTTTCTTCAAATCCAAAAAATTTCTCTTTTTTTTATTTTATACATAGGTCGTCGATTCGGCATTGGATAAAAAAGGGCAGGGTGCCCTTCTAGTAAATAGTTCAAACCATTTTATCGATATGAGTGTTTTATATCAGATAAATTCTACATTAGCTATTTCCCGTTTAAAGCATTTCGGTACTAATACTAATATAGTTGTAGAAAGAGTACCCCTTTTTGCCTGGACTTCAAGCAGTTTAGCTTTAACCGTGTTAATGGTCTCACATTATTGGTCTATAGAGAATCAAAGTTGATTTACCAATGAGTCGCGAAATGCTATGGTTCTTCCATATGATTTCTGAATTTATTCAGAAGTAATTCGTCGAGATCGTGCACCTTTTTCTTATTTATCCAAAAAATACTAAAAAATATTTTAAAGTGCAGCCGGATAGATCCAATCTATTCTTGAAATAGACAACTCGCACACACTCCCTTTCCAAAAAAAATCAATACACCAACCACTACAGTTAGATTTATTAGATTTGTTGCTAAAATATCGGTATTAAGCCCGAAACTCCCAGCGGATGGCCAGTGAGCTAAAAAAACGAAAGAATGGGTTACATTTTTCATATGCTCTCCTCTTATAGATAGGACGAACAAAGAGCAAAGTTTTTCGATCACTTACTTCGCTCGCCCTTTTTTGATCGGTTTTTTTAATGTAATTTTTTTTAATGCAAATAGATTCAATCTAATAATTTCTTTTAGATTAAGTCTTAGGTCTCGTTTGACCTGTGAAAGACTCCTTTGTTGAAATGTTCCAAAAATTCCTAAAATAAAAGGAAAAAGACTTTCCACTGTCCTAAACTAAGGACGGGAAGGAAGAAGGCGAGCATATCCTCTAAATTGATCATCCTCAAATCAGCCCTTCCTGGGGTGGGGTATTGTCTGTCCCGATAAATAGGTAATTCCAGGAGTAATAAATAGGAGTAAAGTATTGATATAATTGGAATTGCAGAAGCAAATACCAATTTACTAAAAAAAGAAAAAAGTATCTAATCTAAAGGACTCATTTTCTTTTTTAGGATTAAACAAAAGGGTTCGCAAATAAAAGCGCTAGTGCCACAACTAGTCCATAAATTGTTAAAGCTTCCATAAAAGCTAGACTAAGCAATAAAGTACCTCGTATTTTACCTTCTGCTTCTGGCTGTCTCGCAATACCTTCTACAGCTTGTCCTGCAGCAGTACCTTGACCAACTCCAGGCCCAATAGAAGCAAGCCCTACGGCCAATCCAGCAGCAATAACGGAAGCAGCAGCAATTAGTGGATTCATGGTGAGTTCCTCGTGTCAAAAAAAAAAGAAATGGTTAAGGATACAATCAACCAAGAAATTCTTACTTCTAAGCTCTATTGGGGAGAAGTAACTAAAAAGTACAAATTGAAATGATAATCTGAATTGTCCGAACTACTTCGAGATCTCATTTTTAGTTTCTAATCATTAGAGGTTTGTGTAAATCCATATGATTCTCATTATTCTATTTCTCTTTCTTTCCAACCAACCACTCTTTCATTCCATTCTTCTTTCTTTACTCTTCGATATCCTTGAGTTCCTATTTTTTCCCCTATCATCTAATCCATAATAAAAGACGAAATAGAGGAAGAACCCCTATTGAAATCGACCTAATCCAAATCCAATAGGAATTAAATCAAGATATACAATTGATAACAATATGCTGCATAGAACTGGATATGGAATCCAATTCCATATAGAGGGAATTCGATATATCGGATTAGATAATGAATCTAACTTAGGAATATATAATATCCCATATACATTTGTTTCTTCTATTTTGCGTATTTTCTCATTTTCTATTGATGAATCGGATTCTAAAATCATTCCTTAAAAACCCGCACAAAAGATGACTGGACTTATAGACATTAAGGATATAGATCTAGCCTGACTCCGCCCCCCTTAATGCATATATACTTTGACAATTCCGTAATATAGTCTATTCTCTCTCCTACAACTCTAGGTTGTATATTCATACGCATTTCTAACTATTTAGTTTTCCAACCAAGCGGATTATCTGGAACCATGCATGAATTGAGCTAAGCTAAAAAAAAAGACTATTTTGAAAACTAGTCAATTCAATGATGACCTTCCATGGATTCACCTATATAGGCTGCGGCTAACGTTGCAAAAATAAGAGCTTGAATACCGCTTGTAAATAATCCAAGAAACATGACCGGTATAGGGACTACTAAGGGGACTAAAGAAACAAGAACAACAACGACTAATTCATCCGCCAATATATTCCCGAAAAGTCGAAAACTAAGCGATAATGGTTTTGTGAAATCTTCTAGGATGTTAATTGGTAAAAGAATTGGAGTTGGTTTAATATATTTCTCGAAATAACTCAATCCTTTTTTGCTAAGACCCGCATAAAAATATGCCGCTGATGTGAGTAAAGCTAAAGCAACAGTAGTATTTATATCATTCGTGGGTGCTGCTAATTCCCCATGGGGTAACTGTATAATTTTCCAAGGTAAAAGAGCACCCGACCAATTCGAAACAAAAATAAAAAGGAACATAGTTCCAATAAAGGGAACCCAGGGACCATATTCTTCTCCAATCTGAGTTTTGCTCAAGTCTCGAATAAACTCAAGCACATATTCGAAGAAATTCTGACCGTCGGTCGGGATGGTTTGTGGATTCCGAACAGCTATGATAACTGAACCTAGCAAGATAGTAATTACGACCCAAGAAGTGATGAGTACTTGGGCATGAATTTGGAAACCTCCTATTTGCCAATAGAAGTGTTGGCCTACTTCTACACCCGATATATCATATAACCCCTTGAGTGTTTTAACGGAACATGGTATAATATTCATATTGTCCTCTGATAAAAATTGAACTTCAAAAAAGGAATTCTTTTGATTCAACCATCTCTTTCTCAACTCAGCAACTTGAAGTATTAATCTTATATTTAGGATACCAAGAAATCACATCAGATGATAATATATATCAATACCCTCTAATATATATCAATATTCCCCTTCTTTTATCTATGCAAAACAAAAAAGAATAGTAAGTGATCCCATAAATCTACGCAGTTACCCAAGAATGAACTATTCTTCTTAATCAACGATTTCTTATATAGAGAGAACGGCCCTCACAAATTGCAAATACTAATTTGTTAAGAATCAATCGAATTGAAGTCATAGTGTCATCGTTGGCTGGAATCGATATATTTGCGAGATCTGGGTCACAATTTGTATCGACTAAAGAAATAGTAGGAATTCCCAAAATGGCACATTCCCGAAGAGCTATATACTCTTTTTGCTGATCAAGGACGATCACAATGTCCGGCAACCTCGTCATATATTTGATCCCGCCGAGATATCTTTGCAAGGTAGATAATTTTCTCTTCAAGATTGCCACATCTCTTTTTGGGAGATGGTGGAATTTTCCCATCTTTTCTTCTGCTCTTAAGTCTCTAAATTGAGAAAGTCTAGTTTTCGTAATCGACCAATTCGTTAACATACCACTGAACCACTTTTTATTAACATAATGACAACGAGCCCTTATTGCAGCTGATGCTACTAAATCCGCTGCTCTTTTTTTGGTACCAACAATTAAAAAGCTTTTTCCCTGACTTGCTGCATCAAAAACTAAATCACAAGCTTCTGATAAAAAACGAGCCGTTCTAGCGAGATTTGTAATATGAGTACCTTTACGCTTTGCCGAGATGTAAGGGGCCATTTTAGGATTCCATTTCTTAATACCATGACCAAAATGAACTCCCGCTTCTATCATCTCTTTCAAATTGATGTTCCAATATCTTCTTGTCATTTTTTCCACACTTCCTTTTGATTTTTTCTTTTTTTTTCATCCTACCATTCCATTACGGAATTTATTTCTTTTTTTTTTTGAAAATTAAGAAAGAGCCGAAATAGCTTGAAATAAATAATAATTGTTCCGATGTAACCTTCCACTGAGAATTGGCTATTGATACATGGTATAAACGTAACCTTAATGAATTAACTGACTTCTTTTACTTATTAAAATAAAATAAAAATCTAAAATCTGACCTGTTAGTGTTCTAAGGTCAAAAGTCTAGTTTAAATAAAAAAATCTGCTTTATGTATCCTTAAATCGTATAAATGGGGGTTCTGATGTCTCATAGAAATTGTTTGTTACATCAGAATCAGAAGAAACTAATTCTGTATGGAGAAACAAAATATCTCTCATTTCCGACGCGAATAGATTTTTTTTTTGAATTTCGAAATAAAGGTTCTTGTCTTGTGGGGAATGATGCACAAATTTTTGGAATCCGGTACCAACAGGTATAATCCCCCCCAGAACTACGTTTTCTTTCAGGCCTTTCAACCAATCAATACGACCTCGTAGGGCAGCTTTTGCTAAAACTCGAGCAGTTTCTTGAAAACTTGCTTCAGATATGAAACTTTGGGTATTCAGGGAAGCCCTTGTTATTCCCAATAAGATTGCCCGATAATAGACCGATTCATCCAAAGCTCGTCCTGCTCGTTCTGCTCGTAATAGTCCGATTAATTCCCCAGGTGAAAAAACATTAGACATTCCATCTTCGGAAACCCGCACTTTTGATGTTACTTGGCGTATAATAATCTCTATATGTCTATTATGGATCTGTACCCCTTGGGATCGATAAACCTTTTGGATCTTATTAACCAAAGAGATACGACTTTGGGCTATGGTTAGCTCAGCTCCAATCAAGAATCCCCAGGGGACCCCAAGAATTCTTGGTATACGCTCATTCCAATCCTCAATTCTCCTTTCGAGATTCGGCGATAGTGAATCAATTGAACGCGCTTCAAAGATTTGTTCTACTTTTGGAAGACCTTGCGTTATGTCACTAGATCTCGATTTTTCATATATAAACGTAACTAACCTATCTCCTTTGTAAAGGATTTCTCCATAATGACCATGAACAGTTGCTCCTGTAGTGGCCAAATAAGGCTTAGCTGCTCTTATAACAAAGGAATCAATATTAACAATGAAAATTTGACCAGATTTTTTTATGTGCGATTTAAATAGACATACATTTTCGCAAATAAATTGTCCAAGGTGAATTATTGCCGATGTCTCCTCCCAAGAATCATGATGGAGAAAGTGCCAATTCAAATGGAATGGATCCAACATGATGTTACTATCGAAATTCGAAATCCTTTGATTTTCATCTATTAAAGAGTATTTAAGCCCTTGAAGTACTTGGAGGGTTTGTTTCAAATTGTCAAGGAACAAATATTTTTTTAACAGGATCTGATTATGCGTTAGTAAATAGTAAGATGAAGAAAAATTCGATATACTAGGTACAATAGCGGCTAAGGGCCCAAAAATATCTCGAATAGGAATTCTAGGATTCGATTCTTTTACCGCATTGGGATATTTCGAATTCTTGAATAAACCAATTCGAGAACAGTTGGATGCCGACAAAATCATCAAAGATTGGTATTCTTTATTTCGATTCAACAAGGTGCCAATAGCTTCTTGATGTTGGCTAAGTGATTGAATCTTCGCCTTGGAATAAAAGGAATTGGTGCGATCTAACCTATTATTGGGAATCGGTCCTGCACTTGTCCTATCATACCTTCTTCGTGTATACGAAATAGTGGACTTGACTAACTCAATTCTTAGGAAATCGCGAATCAGATCATTTGCTCTTACCTCAACAAGGGAAGCACGAGCCTCCTCTTTTTCTTCTTGTTCCCAATTCACTACTAAGCAAGTTCGAACAAATTGACTATTCGTATGATAAATTCTTTGAGTTAACTTGCTATTTTCATGAGAAATAAAATTGACAAGTCGAAGTTGGAAATTATCCTCTTCTTGCAAGAGATCTTGCGGGAAAAGTGTTGCTAAATTTCTCCCTTCGTCCATTTCATATGCGACTGCAGGTCGAACCGAAACAAAATACTTTTCCTTGCTCTTGAGAATTTTTTTCCGTTGAACATAGACCCAATTTTTCCTTTTTTTTGATTCCTTAGAATCTTTCTTTTCTCTTTCTGGTGGTATCAAACTACCACCTAATATCTTATCCGCCTCTTCAGGAAAATGCATATCTCCGGAAAAGATTTTGAGTTCCGTATGGCTTTTTTTTCTCTTCACTCGGACCAATCCACCTAGTCGACTTCTTGTATTTTTTGTGAGTTGTGTATCCACTCCAATGATACTATTATCAAGTACCTTTAGGGATGAGGATCTCGGCAAGATATGCAGTTCTTGAAGAATGAAAAAAAACCGATCTAGTTCTTTTTGGTATTTTAGACTAAATTCTTTTGTTCCTCGATGCTCAATCAAACCCTCTTTTTTTAAGATGGAATCTTCCTCTGGGCTCCCGTATTCGTCCTCTGAGTCTTCTTCTGAGTCTTCCTCTAAAGTCCCATATTCGTCCTCTGAGCCTTCCTCCGGGCTCCCATATTCGTCCTCTGAGTCTTCCTCTAGAGTTCCATATTCGTCCTCTCGGGTTCTATATTCGTTCTCTGGGCTCCCATATTCGTCTTCTGAGTCTTTCTCTCCAGTCCTATATTCATCCTCTAGGATCCCATATTCGTCTTCTAGGGCTTCATATTCGTCCTCTAGGATCCCATATTCATCTTCTAGGGTTTCATATTCGTCCTCTCGAGTCCTATATTCGTCTTCTAGGGTTTCATATTCTTCCTCTCGGGTCCTATATTCGTTCTCTGGGCTCCCATATTCGTCCTCTGAGTCTTCCTCTCGAGTCCTATATTCGTCCTCTAGGGTCCTATATCTAAATTTAACAATTCCTGAACCCTTTTTATCTTTTCTGTATCGTGGATCGTCAAAATAAGCAAAAATAGTATTTCTACGTAAAACACCCATAAAGGGTATTTCAATCGAAATCCCCAAACAGGATATTAGTTCTTTCTCTTGTTCTTGATGATATTGTAATGGAATGACGAACCCATTTCTTCGCTTTTTCGCCAACAAATCCGAATTATCTTGAAGAATAGAAGGATAGACAAAATTCCAATGGCCATTGGACATGATTCGATCCGGCGTTGAATAATCAAGAATTTCCCTATCTTTTTTACCAAAAGTATCCAACAGTCTATGTCTTACTTGATCATTAGCCATTGAGAGGTCAAAGAGATATCTTCCGTCAACAGAAAAAGAATAAGTATTCATTTGATCTTGATCCTTGTGGAGCGAAAAAGACGCTATACTGGATCTGCACATACTTACTGACAATATCCATAAATGGCTTGTTTTTGGTAATCGACGAAGATTACCATATTGATATTCGGGCGCATGGTAAACATCAGTACTCCAGTGCATTTCCCCGTCTGATTCGGAATAAATATGCTTTTGTACTTTTTCTTTAAAATGCAAAGTGGACGTTCCGGCACGAATCTCCGCAATTACTTGTTCGGATTCTACATACTGATCATTTTGCACTAGAATCAAGCTTTTTGAGGGAATATTCACACTATATAGAATATCCTGACTCTGAATAGTTACATGCAAGTCTATATAACATAGAAAAGCAGGCTGCCCATGACGGGTACGTGTGGGGTGAACCAAATCTTCATTGAATTGGATTTTTCCATTCGAAGGGGATCGTACAAGGTCGGCAGTACCCCCTGTGAATACTCCGCCAGTATGAAAAGTTCTTAATGTTAGTTGAGTCCCTGGCTCCCCAATTGATTGACCTGCAATAATACCTACGGCTTCCCCCAATTCGACCAGATCGCCATGAGTGGGACTCCGACCATAACATAATTGACAGATCCAAGATGTGCTCCGGCAAGTAAAGGGGGTTCTAATATATATTGGTTGTGCTCGAAATGGTTGTGCTCGAAAGGCAGTTATGAATCGATTGACTAATCCAATTCCAATATCTTGATTTCGAGCGGCAATGCATCGTGAACCAATATATATATCGTCTGCTAATACACGACCAATTAGTGTTTGGACAAAAAGTTTTTCCGTCATCCCATTTTGAGGACTCAAAGAAATACCTTGGATAGTACCACAATCTCTTCTACGCACAATAATATGTTGAACTACTTCAACAAGTCTACGTGTAAGATATCCAGCATCCGCTGTTCGTACAGCAGTATCTACAACCCCTTTGCGGGCTCCGTAGCAGGAAATTATATATTCTGTCAAAGAAAGTCCCTCGCGTAAATTGCTTTGAATAGGTAAATCAATCATTTGTCCTTGAGGATCCGCCATTAATCCTCTCATACCTACTAATTGGTGTACCTGAGATGCATTTCCTCTGGCTCCTGAAAAAGACATTAGATAGACTGGATTAGAAGGATCCGTTATCCGAAAATTCGAATTCATTTCTTGTTTCAAATATTCACTTGTAGCATACCATATCTCAACGGATTGGCGTAATTTTTCTACCGCGTGTACAGCCCCATAATAATAGTGTTTCTCCAAAAGAAAACTCTGTTGTTCCGCGTCTTGCACTAACCATCCCTTAGATGGTATTGTTAAAAGATCCTCGATTCCTAATGAAATCGATGTAGTAGTGGCTTGATGAAAGCCCAGAGTCTTTATTTGATCCAGTATATGGGATGTATATCCCATTCCGAAATGATCTATTAATCTGCTAATAAGTCGTTTCATAGCAGTTCCGTCTATCTCTTTATTATGAAAGACCAGATTGGCCCGTTCCGCCATACATAAGTACCCCCTTTTTCGGCTGAGTAGGATTCGACAATTGCTGAGTAGGATTCGACAATGGGCCTGAGTCAGTGATTCGAAAATTTAATTAACTTCCTTTCCTTAATCTCAATCTGGATTCGCGCGGCAAAAATGATGATACTAGCGAAATCGGAATGCCCCCCGAAAGGGAGGGGCATCGCCGAATCTAACTTCCTTGTTTAGATAGTGTATGAATAGGCCTGACTAAATCCTTGTATGGCTTCCTCTATTTCTCTATAAAAAGAAATATGACCAAGAGTGCTTCGAATGTATATAGAACGGATTTCTTTTTTTCTATTTCCCACTATTAGATAGTGGGCATAAATCTCATGATAAGTCCCCAAAGATTCATATTGAACTTCAATCGGAACTTCTCTTGACCCAATGACGCGTTGATCTAGTTTCCATCGGAGCCACAAGGGACTGTCTAAACTGATTCGTTTCTGTCTATAAGCTCCCAGTGCATCATAGGAATTAGAAAAATGGGGTTCTTTATCTTTTGTATACTTATAATTATTATTATTGTAATTTACTTTTTGATTTGGATAGTTTGCGCAACTATTATATCTATTTGCACAAATACCCCGACGGTTTCCAATCGTTAATACATAAAGTCCGATAAGCATGTCTTGGGTCGGTACGCAAATAGGATCCCCAATAGCGGGAGATAGGAGATTCATATGAGAAAACATAAGTAAACGGGCTTCCGCCTGAGCTTCCAAGGATAAAGGTAGATGAACAGCCATTTGATCCCCATCAAAGTCCGCATTGAAACCCTTACACACTAATGGGTGTAAACAAATAGTACGCCCCTCCACTAAAGTAGGTTGGAAGGCCTGTATGCCTAATCTATGCAGGGTAGGTGCTCTATTCAACAGTACAGGATGTCCCCGCATAACTTCTTGAAGTATTTCCCATACAATGGGTTCCTTTTCCCAAATTTTCCTTTTAGCAATCCTGACATTAGAAGTAGCGCGTTTCGTGATTAAATCGCGAATTACAAATAGCTGAAAAAGCTTTATTGCTATCTCTAGAGGTAATCCACATTGATGTAATGAAAGCGAAGGACCCACAACAATGACAGAACGCCCCGAGTAATCGACCCGTTTTCCAAGCAGAGTCTCGCGAAACCTTCCCTCTTTACCTTCAATTACATCTGAAAGTGATTTGTATACTTTATTGTGACCATCCCTCGTTGGTTGCCCGCGGGACCCACTATCAAGAAGTGTATCCACGGCTTCTTGTACCAATTTTTCCTGGCACATTACTAAATCTGCTGGCGCTAATTCACTTCTTTTTAATAGATAGGCAAGGTTGTTGTTCCGACGAATAACTCTCTTATAAAGTTCATTAATATCCGAAGTCACTACTTTATCCCCAGACCTATAAACAATGGGTCTCAATTCGGGAGGAAGAACTGGTAATAAGCACAAAACCATCCATTCTGGTTCTACATTTGTTTGAATAAAATGTTTCGCCAATTGCATGCGTCTAATCAAAAAAACTTTTCTTATTCGTCTTTTTCTATCTTCCCATTCATCTCCACTATACCCCTCGTCTTCTAATTCCTTCCATTCGACCAAGGAATTCTCTATAATAATTCGCAAATCCAAATCTGCTAATTGTTCTCTAATAGCACCTGCTCCTGTCGCAATTTCCCGATTTCGAAATGTTGCAAAGCCTGGGGTAGAAAAAAAGGGAGAAATGCTGTGGTTACAGGATGCAATTTCATCTTCGAATAAACCTCGTAATCGTAAGAAAGTAGGTTTTTTAGCGCTGGGCCTAGCAAAAGAGAAATCGCCGTATACTAGGCCCTCCAATTTCTTAAGGGGTTTATCTAAAAGGTTCGCGATATAACTAGGAAGACCTTTCAAATACCACACATGAGTCGCGGGACATGCGAGTTTGATGTATCCCATTTGATATCTTCGTATCCGAGAATCAACAAATTCTACCCCGCATTTTTGGCAAAATCTTTCCTCTTCGTTTTCAGCTCCGCTCGCTCGAGAATTTCCACAAGCACAAATTCCGCTTTTTATGGGTCCAAAGATTCTTTCGCAAAACAATCCATCTTTTTCTGGTTTATCGGTTTTATAATGAAAAGTAGAGGGCCTTGTGACTTCGCCAACGACTTCCCCATTAGGTAGGTTTTTGTTAGCCCAAGCCTTTATTTGTTGAGGGGAAACGAGTCCAATTTGAAGTTGTTGATGTTTATATTGGTCAATCATAAATAAGAAAAGAATTTATATTTATTCCGATCAAACTTCTTCCCTATTAACCTGGAAGTTCTTCTCAGATACAAGGAAATGATTCAGTTCTAGAGCCAAAGATCGTAGTTCTCGAACGAGCACTCGAAAAGATTCTGGAGGATACTCGTGATTAGGTACTCTTTTTCCCCAGATCGTAGCATTAAGTATTTCTTGGCGAGCTATAAGATGATCAGATTTATAAGTAAGTATCTCTTGTAAAATATGAGCAACACCAAATCCTTCTAAAGCCCAAACTTCCATTTCTCCTACTCGTTGTCCCCCTTGCTTGGCTCTTCCTCTAACGGGTTGTTGTGTAACAAGTGAGTAGGGCCCAGTAGAACGTCCATGGATTTTCTCATCAACTTGATGAATTAATTTTAAGATATAGGACTTCCCTATTAGAACAGGTTGTTCGAAGGGGTCTCCTGTTCTTCCATCAAATATTCTGCTTTTTCCCGGGTACTCGGGTTCAAATACCCATGGATTTTTTGTTTGTTTACTGGCTTCATATAATTCTGAAAACACAAGTTTTCTTGAAGCCTCTTGCTCATATCTCTCATCAAAGGGTGCTATTCTATAATGTTTCTTTAGCAGATCCCCGGCTAATCCGAGCGAGCTTTCAAATATTTGTCCCACATTCATTCGTGAGGGTACTCCTAAGGGATTGAAGACCATATCAACAGGTGTTCCATCTTGCAAATAGGGCATATCTTGCCTGGGCAAAATTTTGGAAATGATCCCCTTATTCCCGTGTCTTCCGGCTACTTTATCCCCAACTTTGATTTCGCGTTTCTGTAAAATATATACACGAACCATTATGTCTAGGGGGTCCCTCTGGATCCATTTCACATCGATAACGCGCCCTCTTCCACCTATAGGTAGTTTGAGAGAAGTTTCTTTTGAAGTGGATACCTCAAGGCCAAATATGGCCCGTAATAACCCAGCTTCCGCGATATACGACGATTCGCTCGCTATCTGAGGCGTTAATTTACCTACTAAAATATCGCCAGTTTCTACCCAGGATCCCAACCTAACAACTCCATTTCTGTCCAAATTGCGGAGTAAATGTTCTTCTAGATGTGGTATTTCTTTAGTAATTTTTTCAGCGGAGCCTTGGCTTGTCGTATCCGTCTGAATTTCATATTTTCGGATGTGAAAAGAAGTATAAATATCCTCATATACCAAACGTTCGCTAATTAGTACTGCGTCTTCAAAATTGTAACCTTCCCATGGCATATAAGCTACTAATACGTTTTTTCCTAAAGCAAGTTCCCCACCAACTGTAGCAGCTCCCTCCGCTAAAATTTGTCCTTTTTTAATGGATTTACCCCGCAGAACCCGAGGTTTTTGGTGCATACAAGTATTTTTGTTAGAGCGCCGATGGGTAACTAAAGGAATACTTATAGTCTTCCCACTACTTGATAAAAGGATCTTGTGACTATCAGTAGAAATGATCTTTCCCTCGCGTTCGGCTATAACGGAAACCCTCGAATCTAGAGCTGTTTGGCGTTCCAATCCAGTTCCAACAATGCACTTCTCGGACCGAGAAAGCGGAACTGCTTGGCGCTGCATATTAGAACTCATTAAAGCCCGATTCGCATCATTATGCTCAATAAAAGGAATGAGAGAACCTCCAATAGAAAAATATTGGAAAGGAAAAATACTTCTAACATGAATCTGTTCCCATGCAATAGTCAGGAATTCTTGACGGTATCTAGCTGGAACAACCTGTTCTTCCTGAATACCCTGATTCAAGGACAAAGAATTTCCTGCTGCTATCATATAATATTCATCTCTATTTGGTGATAAATAAACCACCTGTCTCTCTTTTTTTTCTTTTGCTTTCTCAGATATTTCATAAAAGGGACTCTCTATGGACCCCCACCAGTGGTCAATTCTCGCATGAATAGCTAAGGATCCAGTAAGTCCAACATTGATTCCTTCGGACGTGTCAATTGGACAAATACGCCCATAGTGACTCGGATGAATATCTCGGCTCCGAAAACTTGCAGTTCTCCCCGTCAATCCTCCAGGACCCAAACAACTCACTTTTCGCCCATGAACAGTTTGTGTCAATGGATTGGTTTGATCAAAAACTTGAGATAAGGGGTATGTGCCAAAAAAGGTCTCATAAGTAGTTATTAATAAAATCGAAGTTGAAGTTGGAGTTACCAAAGTTTGTGGAGTCGGTTTCGATTGACGTATGAATACTCTACGGATAGTTTTTTGAACCGCATGTTGTAAACGACCAAGAGCCAGTCCGAATTGATCTTGTAACAGATCCGCAACCGAACGAATACGTTTATTTTTCAAGTGATTCATATCGTCATCGTCAAGTATACCCGTTCCAAATTTCATTCCAATCAAATGATCCGTAGCGGCCAATACATCTCGTGGTAACAAGAATGTATTGTTCTGAGGTATATCAAGATTCAGTCTCCGATTCATATTTCGTCGACCAATCCTTCCTAATTCACATTTTTGTTGAAAAAATTTCTTTTGTAATTCCTCACATAAGGACTCCGAAAATACCAGGTCCCCACCTACACAAGCAAATTGTTGATAAAACTCCAAAATAGCTTTTTCTTTTGACTCAATCCTCTTCTTCTCCTTAGCATTCGGGAAAGATAAGAAAATTTCAGGGTAGGAAACATTATCTAGAATTTCTTTTAGATTCGAACCCATAGCTGATGATAGAACTAGAATAGATATCTTTTGTTTTCTACTCACGCGAGCCCATATCCTTTCTTTTTTATCAATTGCTAATTCCGATCTTCCTCCCCAATCTGATATTATAGTCCCAGTGTAGATAGAAATTCCCTTATGGTCTAATTCCGAGCGGTAGTAAATACCAGGACTTAGCAATATTTGATTGATCACAATTCGGTATATTCCATTTATTATAAAGGTTCCTAAGGAATTCATTATAGGAATGTTTCCAATAAAAATGGTTTGCTTTTGCACATCGAAACCAAAAATTAATCTCGCAGATACATATAATTCGGAAGAATAGGTGAGTGATTCATACACAGCATCCCTTTCTTTTATCGAGGGTTCTAGCAATTGATATCCTTTCGCAAATAATTGAAATGCAATTTCGTGATCTGGATCTTTAATTGTTGGAAACTTCTCAAGTTCTTCTGCCAAGCCTTGATTAATGAACCTACAAAATCCCTCGAATTGGATCTGACTAAATCCGGGTATTGTGGACATTCCCTCATTTCCATTCCGGAGCATCTTAATCTTAAGTTTCCTGTTTATCGAAGAAAAATTCCATTATCAGCTCACTCTTCATCAATCCCTATGGATCGATCTAGCAATTATGGAATCCATATTCTGTTTACTGAATCACATGAAATTCTAGGGAACTCCACATACATATTTCATATATGTATTTCATACATATGAATAGAGACAATTTCGACGAAAGTTCGAATTTGCCAGGGGTACAAATCGAATGAAAATGAATTGATAAAACATTCCTAGAAAAAAATTCTGCCACTTACACTTTATGATACTAATCAGATTGGATGGCAAAGATTTCTCATTTTATCTCCTTTCTATGAATGGGATAAAGCCATAATATAATAATTTATAAGCACTAGAAAATTTGACTTTAGTTCGATTTAGAATAGCACGCTTAGTTTAATTTCAAAAAAGAATAAGAATTTGAGGGTTCTTTTTTGTTTCGTAGTAGTAGAATTGCTAGAAAATATAGGATTTCATTGTAGAATCCTAAAATAAAGTAAGTCCTTTTTTTAAGTACATGCCAATCTAGTTATCCACCTCTCCACATATCCCTGCTTTTATCGTAATTTCACTTGGGTGGGCCAAGATGGTCAGGTCATACTCTATATCAGACCAAATTTCTTTTTTTTATTCAAGATATTTAATGCAATGAAAAATTAAAGCACGATTCCCCATAGAGATATGTACATAAGGGGGATCCATGGATAATAATGCTGTTATGGATAATAATGCTGTTCGGACCTGTAGTTTACCTATACACGGATTAGGCATAAATCCATTCTATTTTATTATGCCATTAAAAGGAAGGGGGGAGAGAATACCGATTTAAGAGTCGTTCACTACTGCAATTCAAAAAAAAAAATAGAATTCTAGTTAATGGTTCCAATTTGTTCTGAATTTTGCAGCCTGTGACTGGAAATCCACTTTTTCTCTTTTTTCATCTCAATAGAAAGAAAAGGGAAGTTTTCTAGTGTTAGCAATGTTTGTTTTAAGATAGAATCCATCGAGGAGAATAATCGAAAATGGATTCAAAAAAAGCAGGAATAGATTTTTTGAAAAAGATTGGAAAAAAGTAAGTAGAATTAGATTCAAGATAAAAGAAAGGAGGTTTTAGTAAGAAAACCTGGATGAATACTTGCTCTTTTCTCTATTTTAGATCGGATTTTTTGGCGGCATGGCCAAGCGGTAAGGCAGGGGACTGCAAATCCTTTATCCCCAGTTCAAATCTGGGTGCCGCCTGATCAATAAAATACTTAGGCTTATAGTACTGATCGAACTCAACAAATTCGTACCCTGCATAAGTTGGGGCAAGAGAGTAACTAGGCCTGGCGATACTGGATTTTGAGAATCCATAGTTCTATCCTCAAACTAGGGTTTGTTTTGTCGGTAGTGGCCCAAACGGCTACCAATAAGGATGAGGTTGCGTTTCCTTATTCTTTTATTAATTTTAATTGATTCTTAATTGATTCGATTCGAGAATTAAAAATTACAAGGCTAAGATGTCAGAAATCTTGATATCCAAAGGGCCCCTAAGGGGCATTCTTTTTTTTTCAATCTAAGATTGAAGAAGGGACTCCACGAAGGAATATCAAGACTTCCTAATTATCATACATTTTATTTATCATACATCTTATGCTACCTACATACACTAAAGTAAGGGCTACTGATTCTGTCGAGAATCAGATTGAATAGGCTGATCAAAAATCAATTTCGGAGTTGTGGATAAAGTCTCCTCATTCTTTCATAGAATGATAGAAGGGCTGTAGGGTTTAGGTTAAAAATAAACATAGGCAAGGTAGGTATCCAATAAATATTTATCTATCCTAATTTTATGGTATATTCTGACGTCCTTTGCTTATAAAAAAAGGGTAACAAAAGGAAGAAAAAATCTTCCTATTCCCGCGTCTTCTATTCAGGACATCATCCCCGTACTCTTTTTTAAGGAAAAGGGCTATGTATCGTATTTATACTTAATGCTCTCCAATTCTACCAGAAATCCTATAAGAATTTGTTAGGAGTAAATTCCTTGAACTGATTCATCCATAGCGTTAGGGCAGAATCCCTTTTTGACTCTGTACCCTTGATTCCACTATGATTATTGATCAATAGTAGAATAATTCCTTCATAGAAATAGGAGACATAATTTACATGGATATAGTAAGTCTCGCTTGGGCTGCTTTAATGGTAGTCTTTACATTTTCTCTTTCACTAGTAGTATGGGGGAGGAGTGGACTCTAGGGATACTACTAATTGATTGAGTAGTCGAATTGTTGTATCAACTTTTTTCTTTAATTGATCGTTTTGCATTAATCATTTTGCCAAACTTTATTCTTTCTCTCTTTCTTTAGTTTTGTTTCACTCCTGTACCTGTAAGAAACTCTTGTAAGAAAGAGTCGTTCTATTCTACTATATAGAAATAGAAAGAGCGATTACAGCAATTCAAAATTTCTACTAGAAGTGACGAATGGTTAAAAAAGTTCTATACATAAGAAAATTAGACTTTCTTCCACGGAGCTATTCACAACATATCGCACACTTTCCATTTGTTTTATATTCTTTTCTTATTCTTAGAATAATTTTTATGCTCTTTTGAAGCATCTCGCCGCATGTTTAAGCATGAAAGATTCGCTGGTTTTTTCCTTTTACTTTTTTTCTTTTACTTTTTACTATAGTCTATTCTCATATTATTTTTCTCTCCCTCCATGGATTCTTTCGTGAAGAATTGTCTTCGATTTTTTTATTTTGACTTGATTGAAATTAAGTGGATGCAGTGAAAAAAGAAATTGAATTAGACTACTATTTCAATCTACTAATCTATTCTATGTAGATTCAAGATAATATAATAGAAAGACTCTAAAGTGTCGTAGAAAAAACTATATGTAGTTCTTTCTACCACACTTTATGATTCCAACCAGATCCTTTCATTTAAGACTTGGATTTTTATTTTATTTAATCCCTTTTTCATTTCTTCAATGATTAATTGGAATTCCAATTAATCATTTTGGCTGACTGTTTTTACATAAATAATAAGTAAAAAGGCAGTAGGAACTAGAATAAACAGTGCAGTAGCAATAAATGCGAGAATATTGACTTCCATAACCTCTTTATTTTTTTCACAATAACTCGGGATGTAATCCCATGGAGAGGAAAAAGGGGTATCCTGTAAATTCAAGGGGAGGACTTGCATTCTGATAATACTGAATCAATTCAATATTATGAATATCGGATCTATCAAATCAATTCATGGTTGAGAGTGGAATAGTATAACATAGGAAGATCCACTTTTTCTTTTCTATATCTATAACCCACGATCTTTCTTATCTTATCCAATTTCCCTTCCTTTTTCTTATAGTTATACATACAATTATGTATGTATTATATGACCGACTTTCTATGGGTCACATAGACATCCAAATAAGCAGTAGAAGTAGAAGTGAGATGGAGAAAAGAGGGCTTAAATAAAAAAAAATCGAATATTTTAATTAATTTAGGAAAAAGGGCGTTTGCTTTGCTTGGTTTTTCTTTTATTTTAGTAAGTTACTATCAATATCCACTTTTGGGGTCTAAAGATGAGAACAGATCCATAAAATAAGGAGTCCGCAAATGGAATGAAAATGAGATAGATTCTTTCCAATTAGTCATTGAACATACACAAACAAAGTTGGAACTACAAAATGGAGGGGGCCTGGTTTAATCCAAAAAGTAAAGTACTAATTATATTCAATTAAATTCACTGTCTATGTCTAAGAAAAAACGAATACGATTTATGTATGGATTTCGGTAAAATACCGGTACTCTATTCCATAAGAGTCGAATAGGAAGTTAAGATGAGGATGGTATCATCATAAGGATAGAGTAATATCCTAAATTATACTAATCCAAGTATGATATGTATGTCTTTCCTTATCAACCGGGAGTAGTGAAAAAAAAAATTCCTATAGGCCTCCCCTCCCTCTTTAATGAGAAATGCGAAATAAAAAAAGTGAAATAAGGGTGCCCCATAGGTATTTGATCTTCTCTCCTGCCCCCCCTTTTTCATGGAAAAAGGAAAGATGAATTTCTCCATTCATTGAACCCTAGTTCGGGACTGACGGGGCTCGAACCCGCAGCTTCCGCCTTGACAGGGCGGTGCTCTGACCAATTGAACTACAATCCCCGCGGGGTGTATGGCATACCTATTCTTAAATAGAACCATAAGAAGATTCGATTCGCCTGTCGTACTCTAAGAAATAGACGAATCATATACTACATACCCACATATCATATGTGGGTATAGTGAGAGTGACATAACTAGTATGTCGCGATTTTTTATCGCTAAAAATGGATGATAATCCACCTTTCATTTCAATAAGAAAAACTCTTTTGTTTGTAAAAAAGGAATGAGAGAGATATGGATTAGAAAGAAATTTCCCCCTTTCGCTTTATCCTTTATTTCTATGGATCAGACATTTTATTTTATGGAAGAAAAACAAATGGATTTAGTTCATATTCACGAAGCCCTAGATTTTTGGGCCGAGCTGGATTTGAACCAGCGTAGACATATCGTCAACGAATTTACAGTCCGTCCCCATTAACCGCTCGGGCATCGACCCAGGAAGAATTTATTCTAGGGTTTTTTAGAATCTATGATTAACCTCCTTTCATAATACTCCCTACCCCCAGGGGAAGTCGAATCCCCGCTGCCTCCTTGAAAGAGAGATGTCCTGAACCACTAGACGATAGGGGCATCACTTCACTAGACGATAGGGCCATATACAACCGCTCGTCATTATACTATAATGATAGTATGAGCAGTTTTTTGGAATTGTCAATATACTCGAAGAGTATAACTAGATCCAAAGCAAAGAGTCTTTCCTACTTTTCTGTTATGCTTTCATAGGATTTTTTTTAGTTGATGGTTAGGTTAATTCACGGATCATTCCCTACTTTTTAGGGAAATTCATTTAAAGGGTATAGAATAAGAATAGATTAATAAAAGGGATTCTAGATTAGTTCAGTACAGGTAGTGATTTGATTGATCTAACAGGAAAAAGAGTCCAATTTGATTTCTTTTTTGTAATTTCCACCCCGTGCTTCGTTTAGCGTTCAGACCAAAAATGCATGCATCCCACACTAAGTCATAAAATTCAAGAAAAAATAGAGAAATTTTCAAAAACAAAGAAAAAAAAGTGAATAAAATAAATAATAAATTTAGTACAAAAGTACTTTATCGGATTCGAACCGATGACTTACGTCTTACCATGGCATTACTCTACCACCAAATAAAAAGCCCTTTATCGGATTTGAACCGATGACTTATGCCTTACCATGGCATTACTCTACCACTGAGTTAAAAGGGCTTTTTATTCAATTCAAAAATTAGCCACTTTGATTTCTCATTATGAGTCTACTGCATAATGTACATAATATATGTATATATAGAGATATATGTAGAGATTATATATGTATATATCGAGATATAGAAGTTTATTCATGGCGAGGTTCAAAATCTTGAGAGTTCAAAATCTTGAGAAAATCAAGAAAAATAAGAAAATCTTTCATATTCTCTCTTATCACTTGCACAAAGTAGAGGTTTTTTTCTTTTTTTATATAAAAAAATACATATAATAAAATACGTGAAGAGAGAGTTGACACAATAAAAAATTATTATTAGTATCCGATATACTTGAAGAGGGTAAGTTCATAGGTATGTAAACATGATCTCGGACGACTCACCAAACCAAAGCCCAGAAGTTCTATTTTTTAGAAGAGGAGAACAAATATGTATCAATTGTTGAATCGGATACAACAATGGGCAAAAAAAAAAGGCCAAAGGGGCAATAAGAGCTGCTGTTAAAAAAATGGTAGACTTTGTTTTTTTTTATCTTTAGGCTATTGACTTTTCACGTGCTCAGAACGTTCTGCAGAATTAGGGACTTTTTTCTTCTATTGGCTGATCTTATGATGAGAACTTTCTCCATTTATGTTTTATTTCTTCTAATTCTAATTGGGTAGGGTATAAAGGAATTCGCGCTCTTCATATACCCATATGGTTGGGTATTAATTTTCAGTGATATACTTCTTGTCTGTTTTGGTGAGAAATTGAAACTATTTTTAACAGGCATCTCTTAGAAAAACCTTCGAGTTCAAAACTTTTCAATTTTTCTTAAAAAGTTTTGGACGGATTTGTTGAAGCGATTTTTAACAGGTACCCCTTCCTTGGAAGGGGGGTACTTGAATATTCTCAAGGGATTATGGTTGGTGCATTTTGAACAAACTATGTTGGAGTTTTAGCAACAATTTGCTTGTAAAAAGTGGGCAGTCGAATTTATACTGCAGAGTATAAAAATTATTCTACTGCCTGCCCAACAAAAAATAATAAACCATACCCTACATACCTAACTCCTCCTGGCTATGGGTTTTCTGTTTCCGAAGATTAGGAAAAAAGGAGGATTCTGGAACCCTAAAGGTTCGATGGTATATGGATATGGAAAATATAAGATTCCCGATCCTAGCGGGAAAAGGAAGGGAACAGATACCCAATATGATTCTTGGGAGGAACATTTGGTAATGGTCTTGGTCCTCTATGCTCTTTTTTATGTGTTCTTAGTTCTATTCATCTTCTTTGATTCTTTTAAACAAGAATCTAATAAACTAGAATTGAGTGGAAAAGAGGAGAAGAAATTGGTAAATGGAGAGGATCGACTAACCAGAGACATTTAGGATCTTCTTTACATCAGGTAAATCCGTCGGGTCCTGTCCGCTTCTCCGTTTAAGTTACGACTCTTTGTTTCTTGCTTCTCTCAAGCCATAGGGAAAGTCTATGATGAATTTTTAAAATGCATCTCACTCTTTCTCTAGGGCTCGGACTTCATGATAAGTGGGGGAAGAAAGAAAACATCTTCCCCAATTTCTTTGTTCAGAATTGAACAAAAAAGAAAAGGAAGAAAGGGATTTATGGGGGCAGTGCTGCTCCCTATATCTCCTAGTGTATATTGTAGGAATAATCAAACTATTCCTTAGAGCAGTCTGGCACACTTACGTCCTCGCAAAACAAATAATGATCATTGTAGTCGTAACCGTAGAATACGAACCTAATCGAAATGCATACATTTGTCTCATACACTATGGGGATGGTGAGAAGAGATATATTTTACATCCCAGAGGGGCTATCTAAACCCTAAAGCTAAAGTAAAGGCCCGCGATCGAAGTACCAACAGCTCACTGTCATGAACCTTCTCCATTTGATTCAATAAGGGGGAATTAGCCTCCTTCTCGAATGGCTACCCTTGACAAAGGGTAGCGTTGGTATCATAATCTACATGTAGCGGGTATAGTTTAGTGGTAAAAGTGTGATTCGTTCTATTAATAACTGAATTTGAAATGATATACTTAAGGCGTCCTTAAGTTTTTTATATTCCGATGAAAACTTTAGTTCTTATAAAGGATTTAATCCTTTTCCTCTCAATAGCATATTGAGGAAGAATATACATTCTCGCGATTTGTACCCAAAAACTAATTGAAATTGCATCCAAAATACAAATTGGATTATGAGTACAGAGTCGCGAAGCATAATTTTGCATTGGATTAAGTATTCCAATTTTTAAAATATGAGTAAAGGATCTATGGATGAAGATACAAAAAAGTTTATTTCCAATCGTAACTAAATCTTCTTTTGTTAAAAAAGGAAATGGAAGCCAAATAGCTAAAAAACGGTAGTTTTGGTTTACTAGAACCATCAGCATATTGTTTCAGCTCGGTGGAAACCTAATTCTTTTCCTCAGGATCTCTTGAATGAAATTAGGGAACGAAGTAAGTAGATTAGATAGATTTAGTAGAATTTCTATCTCCTACTCTATAGGGATCATCTAGAAAGCGGAGAGCTTTGGTTCCATTCAGATAGAAAAGCTGACATAGATGTTAAGTGGTGAGAATATCCATAAAGGAGCCGAATGAAATCAAAATTTCATGTTCGGTTTTGAATTAGAGACGTTAAAACTAATCAACCAACGTCGACTATAACCCCTAGCCTTCCAAGCTAACGATGCGGGTTCGATTCCCGCTACCCGCTCCATTCTGTATAAAAGGACTATTCTATTTGTCTAGACATGGTAGAGTCCTGTATTCAACCTTTTTCGTCCACCAGTTTCCGTCCCTCCAGAGCGGAGTAGAGCAGTTTGGTAGCTCACGAGGCTCATAACCTTGAGGTCACGGGTTCGATTCCCGTCTCCGCACTTAGCAGTCTGTATAAAAGGACTATTCTATTTGTATAGAGTAGAGGGCTGGGCGGTATCCAACCCTTTTTTATTCATTAGTTCCCGGCCCTAAAGGGCCAAATGGAGCAGTTTGCGAAGTCACTTGCCCCTACAAGAAGAACTCTCAAGGCTCCTTCCTACCCTGCAGAAAAGAAAAAAGAAATGAAAGAAAGGCACAGTCTACCTCCCTTCCCTTTAAAAGGAGTTTGCCAGTTGTTTGTCTCGGTGAATCCCCAATTTAGGGAGCCCTGTTGGCGAGTTCGATTCCCGCCTCCGGAGCCCCTTTTTTTGAGTGGGGTGCAAAAGAAGGGTAAGATAGTAAGGGATACGGTACTAGACTAACACCTACTTAATTTAATATAAGTAGTTAAGTAGTCAACTAGACTAAATTTTTTATCATAGTACCTTACTAAATTAAGCTGGCGAGCGGCGGGAATCGAACCCGTATCTTCTCCTTGGCAAGGAGATGTTTTACCATTGAACTACGCTCGCTACGGGATATATTTTATAGGGTATATCCGCCTGGGTCGACCGTCTATGTCTGGGTCGACCGTTTCATTTTCTATTATATTAGAGTTTTCTTTTTTTTAATTGTCTGTCAATCAATATTCTAATGGCAATGGAATTTCATAATAATGAAAGAGAAGAGGTAGCAATTCGGAACGCAAATTGCATTTTAATGCGTCTCACAATTCCAATTTTTTCGAAGAAATGGCCTTTTTATTTATTTTGTATCGGGCTACTAAATACTAAACAAATTTAAGAAATGAGAGAATTCAGAATAGCTACCAGAAAGACTAGTCCAATCCATAATGATGTACCGGAAAATACAACGTTTTTATTATTTGACCAACCATCAGGAGAAGCAAATACAAGGGGTACACTAATTACTAACACTGAGGAAGTCGCAATT